CCAGTATTAGATTGGATTTCTACAGATGAGATATCCTTCAAATCATCTCTAGTAAACTAATAGAACCTTAATCCAACTTACTTTTCAAATCCAAAAAAAAAAGTTTGATCAGATCATAAATCTAATAAGGATTTGTATATTCGTTACAAACCCAATCCAACTTTCAACTAGAAGAGTCCAAGTCTTTTTTTTTTTCTAAGTTAGAAGTTGAATTTCATTTCACAACTGAATAAGTTCTATTTGCTCAATAAATTATTTACCCATAGAAACCTTTAGTTCCCTTGGTTTGTCCACTACTTCATCTGAATTAAAACAACGGAATTTCGATATACTAGGAATAGGAAGGAAAAAGAGAAAAGTAATCTTTACAGGAAAAATACGAATTCTTATTTGAATACAAGATGACACAAGAAAGGAGTGACAAATCTTTTTTCTTGTGTCAATCGAATAGAAGAATAGAAAGGTGAGGAATCCTTTCTTTCTAGAAAGTATTTGTTCCTTTCATTTTTCCCATCTTTGCCTTGTATTCTATAAATCGACGTTTTTTCGAACTTGATGTTAAGGAATTTCTGAACTTAGAAATTCATTTCATACAATTGAACCTTTTCAAACTGTTTCTTTTTCAAAACCAAAAAGACTTGTGCCAAAATAACGGATGTGAAGAACAACAAAAGGCCTTGAACGCGTAATGGATCTTGAAGTACTATTTCTGCATTTCCTTGACCAAAACCTCCTATATTGGGATTACTTGTTAATGGTTGATCAAGCTTAACAGATTCACCTTCTGAAATAAGAAGTTCGGGACCTGGAGGTATAATATCAACTAATTGGCGTCCATCTGATGCATCAACTATGGTTATTTCATATCCACCTTTTTCTTTACGTACTATTTTGCTTACTATACCCGCGGATGTAGCATTATAGATTGTATTGTTACTCTTGCTACCATCGGGATAAATCTGACCCCTTCCTCTGTTCCCACCTACATATATGGGATATTTTAAGAAGTGAACATCTTTCTTCGTAATAGGGTCAGGGGAAAGAATGGGAAAGACAATTTCCCTATATTTCTTACCGGGAACAGGACCTATCACAAGAATATTTTTTTGATTGGGACGATAATTCTGAAAAGACAAATTTCCTATCTTTTCTTTCAATTCAGGAGAAATACGATTGGTGGGAGCTAATTCAAATCCCTCGGGTAAAATCAGAACAGCACCCACATTCAAACCGCCCTTTTTACCATTAGCAAGAACTTGTTTCAATTGCATATCATAAGGAATCCGAACAATGGCTTCAAATACAGTATCAGGAAGCACAGCTTGCGGAACTTCAATCTCCACGGGCTTATTAGCTAAATGGCAATTAGCACAGACAATTCGTCCAGTTGTTTCTCGCGGATTTTCATAACCCTGTTGTGCAAAAATAGGATATGCATTTGAAATAGATACCCGAGTTATTACATATATCATAATTGATACACAAATAAAAATGGATCGAGTCATTTGTTTGTTTACCCAAGAAAAAGAATTTCTATTTTGCATGTCCAATCATAGATTCTAGAATTTCTACAATAAATTAGATAGGTAGCTAGTCTAGTTCCCTATACATGAGTCTGTTGTCATTGTACTGGAATAGTTTTGCTAGAATATAGAACTAATACCTTGAACAGGTCAAAATATCAAAAATTCAGTAAGATTGAAAATGCTTTCTTTCTAATCTACAGAAAAAATGGACTGTCTGATTGAATTGATATAAGAAGATCAAATTCGTTCTTCATCTATTTATTAAATTAAAAATGACTACAAGTGAAGGAGATACACGATTTAAATAATCGAAAACCCAATAATAAAAACTTGAATGTAAAATGACTGGAATAATAGAAACAAGAATAGATGAAATTGGACCTCTATTAACCAATCCAAAATCGCAGAGTGAATCAATTAGAAGTTCCCAGACACCAGTTGAGTGATATCCCACTGCTAATTCAATAACCAAAATCATTAACAAAGCTTTTTTTGTGTCACTTAAGTTATATAGGAATTCTTGACCCCAAGAGTTAAGAATGATAAGTTCCTCCTTACTCAGAATCAAATAACTACTTAGAATAGTGAAAGATATTATATTTGTTGAGAAATTTAAAATGATATCAAGATAATATTTATTGTGTGTTTTAACTAATTGTATCGTTTCCTTATGTATTTCTATAGGAAGTTTTTGTATATATATCTTCGGGTACTCTTTTATCATTTCGTCTAACAGAAAGAGTTCTTCGGATTCTATGAATCTTTCTAAAACATGTTTCTCTTGAATAGAATTCAAGAGAGTTTCGGATTGATTGGGATTCCACCAATGAATAATCAAAAGTTCTAGACATTTATGAAATGAAAGAGAGACTAACCAGGGCAAAAATGCTATAGATGTAAGATATAGCAAATAAGATAATTTTTTTTTGTTTTTCATCTTTTGTACTTAATGGATTAATTTTTTTGTACTTATGGATTAAATAGTTAATCAACCTCCTTCATTCATTGACTCTATATTCTATTTCTTTGAAGCATGCGTTTTCTAATGGAATCTATAGATCGATTCTTCTTTTTCTTTGTATACTAATCGAGTTCTTAGATTCTGAGATTTCATTTGTTCGTTTAGATGAATACTTGAAAACCTATTCAAAATAACGAATCGGGTTTGGATTTTGAAACGAAATTCTCCCTCAGATCAATTCATGATTTCGACCGGATCAATTTATTATTTCGAAATGTCTCACGGTTCACGGTATAGCCACAACTCATAAAAAAAAAGATATCAATTCCAAATCTTGCACCTAAACAGACGAGGGGCCTTTTTTATTACGAAATTCATGTTCGGATAAATCTCCACTGAATTAGTTTATTAGTTATACTTTTTACTAGTAGAAATATTCTACTATAACAGAATGGGGTTGGGATTCATACGTATGGATACAAAATCTCTTTGCCATATAAAAAAAGAGTATATCAAAAATTTCTTCTTTTCGGAATTTTTTCTTAATTTAGAATATATTTGTATAATTCATTCTAATTCTTTCATATACATTTGTGTTTTATTCCATGTGAACCGGCAAGACAAGGGAAGAAAAAATGGAAGAATTGAACATGTTTTGTTCGAACGAATATTCAGAGAAGATTGGGATTTTATTTAAAATGGAATTCGCAAATCTTCCTGATAAAACTTTGAGTTTCTTCTTTAATTTCATTTATTTCAAAATACTTCAATTGGTACACACAAAAAGTAGGCCAACTCAGCAGCTTTTTGTTCAATCTTACCCTGAGTCAAAAAATTATCATCGGTACGAGTCAAGGGAATGGCTCCTTGACCCCTTATTTCCATATAAAGTACACGACGAGGATAAATACCTTCTTTATACTGAATTCTGATTGATTGGATATCTTTCATATGGAAACGAAGGAAGATACGACGATTTATTCCAGGAAACCCCCAACGAAAAATACACACTATTCTTTCTTTTCTATCGAATTGGTCATAACCACTACCCACATTCCACAAAATTGTGGACCATAAATAGGAACTCATGAATAGACCTGCGATTCCATAGAAAGACATTATGAGTCCTTGTGGAAAAAAAAGGATTTGCTCAGAAGGAAATACAGATAGGATATTTTTACCAAGATAACTGGAAGTTCCAACCACTAAGAATCCTAATGAACCTAAAAAAAGTATAAAAGACCAGAAAAAATTACTTGTTTTTCGAGATTCCCTTAGAAGTTCTATCCATATATGTTTTGATCGCCAATTCATACTATACTAAATAAAGTTGCATTTGATTGGAATTGAGAGAATAACCCAAATGAAATTGACTTTCTGTTTCTTGATCCCCAAGTAACTTTCATCAACTAGCACTTAGAGTAACTAATTCGATATTAAAACTATTCGATAACTACCAATTACTCTACATATGTATAGTAATTTACTCTACATATGTATAGTAATTGGTAGTTATTTTGACTATTTATTCCAAATTTTCGTGAAATTAACTAAACTCCGTAGGTATTGATTGTATCTATACAATATTCTTTTTTTGTACATAAAAAAATAAAGAAGCAATTGAAATTGCCGGAAATAAGAGGCCTACTAAAGGTACAAAAATGGAAGGTAAATTAAGATCTGTCATAGAATGGGCGTCTCTATTTGCATTTCATATTCGTATATATCTATATTTCAATTTCTTTGTTTTTTATTTTTACACGATAATACCTATTCAATTTCTTTTTTGATTCCAGGGATTTTATCTATGGTCTTGGTTCCGTAGTCACTGTTCACCCTTTTTTCTTTTTTGAACTTTGGCTTTTGTGTTTTGATTCCTATCCATATTTTGTCTTTCTGTTATTTTCGAATTTGAAATAACTTCAGAAACTTCTTTTTTTGTAAAATTAAAAAAGAACTAAGGAATGCCCCATTCCCTGTATCAATGAGGTTATCATTTCTTTGTGGTTTTGGATTACCTACTTAACTCAGTGGTTAGAGTATTGCTTTCATACGGCGGAAGTCATTGATTCCAATCCAATAGTAGGTAGAACTTATTAGATAGCAGATGGTATCTAATAAGTTCTACCTACTCATCGTCTTTTTTCTTTGTATCCGATGGATTGTCTTCAATTAGTTAGATAATTTTGTACATATGAATTCAAATATTCTATTTGTACATGTGTATTTCTTGTTCACAGATTGCGTCTTGATTCTATATTCTCCTGGATACGCGAAGGGTATTACTATATTATTGTATTTGTAATTTCCGTATCTTTGGATGATTCAGGAGGCTCCTTTTTTCGTTGATCATCCTAGTCTGCGAATCGGAGGTTGGTACTTGGGAAAATTGAGAAAAAATCCTTCCTTTTTTGGAATCAGAATCAATTATTTCGATGAGTACTCTAATCTTCCAGTATCACGCGTATACGATTATGACACATATGATCAGATAGATAGGAACGATTTAATTATTATGATTCAAACAAACAAATATGGAACATGAATATCTTTCATTGGTTCCAGAATCTTTCTTTCCTAAAATGGGTAGAACTCATTTTTTCATATTCTAAATATACTTATGTTTATCTAAGTTGAACAAATAGATGAAAGAGAAAAAAATGAACTGTCAATATTGATAAATGTCAATCCATTTGTGATACATGAATCAAAAAACAGGAATTCAAGATGCAGATTTATTTAGTTAAGCAAAAAGGGCCAAATTCTATGAACTTTGATTATTTTCGTTAGATTCAAATCTGACGAGAATAATATTGTACGACTAAGGACTCTTTTATCCACAAAAAGACGTCTTTCCTATCTATTATTTGATTTACTTGTCCTTCAACTTTTTTTTTGTTTGACCTAATACGCAAATGTTTTGGCAATATCCCCGGTCGCTTTTTTAGAGATTTGCGAACCAGATCTTTTAATCTTTGGTTATCCTTCGTAGTAATAATATCTCCGGGTTTGCAACGATAACTTGGTATATCGACTATACGGTCATTAACTAAAATATGTCTATGGTTTACTAATTGTCTGGCTCCAGGAATGGTAAAAGCTATACCCAATCGAAAAAGTATGTTATCCAAACGCATTTCAAGTAGTTGTAGTAAAACTTGACCTGTTGACCCTTTGCTTTTTCCAGCGATATGCATATATCTAACTAATTGTCGTTCTGTCAAACCATAATGAAAACGCAACCTCTGTTTTTCGTTTAAACGAGAACGATATTCCTTCGATCTTGTCCTATAGCGAAGTTTTTTTTTTTTAGGATCCTTTCCTTTGCTATAACGAAATCTTTTTCGAAGTAGTCCTGGTAAAGCTCCTAGACGGTATACTTTTTTAACACGGGGTCCTCGATAACGAGACATAAAGAATTCTCCTTTTTGATTTTCTTTTTTATTGGAATTTGATTTGATACGATAAATCAAAATTAAAGCTGAACTCAAAGATAAACAAAGCAAAATTAACTCCAGTAGTATAAAGTACTAAAAAAAATGAATTGTATCACCATATGGATTTTTTGTATATATATATTTTTTTTTTTTTTTGATTTTATATAGTTATATAGGAAGTTGATGCTCTTTTGATGATTTTTTCTGTAAAGATCTAATTCCTCTAAGCTAATTTTTTTTTAATTACTAAGTTAACGTGACGGTAATCCAGCATTTTTTTTTTATTTAGAGAAAGGGATAGATTAGTAATTATAGAAAAATTCATAGAAGAAAAGCCGGCTATCGGAGTTGAACCGATGACTATCGCATTACAAATGCGATGCTCTAACCTCTGAGCTAAGCGGGCTCACATAATAGAAAGAATCTATAGAAATTTAAAAAAATTACGAATATGAGTTATAAATTTAGCTATTCATTTCATATGAACTAAATAATATAATTCATCGTTTTCTAATTCGAAAGTTTACTTAAGAAAATAAAGAAAAATCAATCTGTGATATAGTTTATTCACTATGATATGTTGAAATATGATTCAATCCATCCAATATTCCAAAATTCTTTAAGATGAAAATCGAATCTCATTTTGGAATGAAAGTGAAATGACATATCAAAAATTGCACAATGAATCTGTTGATTTGGAATCATAAGATCAATTGATGTCATATCTAATTAATCCTTTTTTTTTTAGTATTATTAATAATGACCGATGAATCATAAATTTTCCATTGGAAGTCAACTAATAATCGGTTTTCATTACTATTGTATTTGGAACTTAGGTAACTACTTTATCACTATATGTACTAAAAAAATATATCTAATGAAATCTTTTGATGCTTACTATAACTAGTTATTTCAGTTTTTTATTGGCTGCTTTAACTATAACCTTAGCTCTATTTATTGGTTTAAAAAAAATACGACTTATTTGAAATGAATTGAATGCATAATTTTGAAAAATCTTTTTCTTTTTCAGAGATTTCAGATAATATTATTTCTTTCCGTAGTGATTATACATTATTTTCTTGGTCATTGAGATTCACGGATAATTCAGATTAATATTTAGGGATAGATCTTACCTTTTTTTTTTCCCAAAACCGAAATGATTGAAGTTTTTCTATTTGGAATTGTTTTAGGACTAATTCCTATAACTTTGGCAGGATTATTCGTGACTGCATATTTACAATACAGACGTAGTGATCAGTTGGACCTTTGATTTAATAACTTTTCTTTTTTCATTGACCTCCCCCCTTACAGGAGGTCAAATTTCAGTTTCAATTCTACTTTGTTTTGTGTAAGTTATTTGATTCCAATTTGAAATAAAACAGAAGCAATCACGCTCTGTAGGATTTGAACCTACGACATCAGGTTTTGGAGACCCGCGTTCTACCGAACTGAACTAAGAGCGCTTGTCAAATCCAAAAGTTTTCCCTATCCTAACATATCTATCTCCCATATATTCACATATATATAGTATTTCCACCTCAATGCATCCTATGTACCATAGGAGAAGTAATCGGTAGGGATGACAGGATTCGAACCCGTGACATTTTGTACCCAAAACAAACGCGCTACCAAGCTGCGCTACATCCCTTTTCCAAATTGTTTTACAGTGTCATTCTACAAAATCTCTGTATTTTTTTCAATATTCTCCATTTTTCCTCGATCTATATCTCTATCTATATCAAAATCTATATCAAACACTCTTGAATGCATCCTATGTACCATAGGAGAAGTAATCGGTAGGGATGACAGGATTCGAACCCGTGACATTTTGTACCCAAAACAAACGCGCTACCAAGCTGCGCTACATCCCTTTTCCAAATTGTTTTACAGTGTCATTCTACAAAATCTCTGTATTTTTTTCAATATTCTCCATTTTTCCTCGATCTATATCTCTATCTATATCAAAATCTATATCAAACACTCTTGAATGCATCCTATGTACCATAGGAGAAGTAATCGGTAGGGATGACAGGATTCGAACCCGTGACATTTTGTACCCAAAACAAACGCGCTACCAAGCTGCGCTACATCCCTTTTCCAAATTGTTTTACAGTGTCATTCTACAAAATCTCTGTATTTTTTTCAATATTCTCCATTTTTCCTCGATCTATGTATATCTCTTATATCAAACATTCTTTTCATCTCTTCTTTCTAGTTTCATATAATAAAAGACTTATATACACCTGAAACCCAACCTAAGGTATAAATGAAGAATTCATATTGAGGGGTAATCCTAAGAAAAAAGGATGAATCCTTTTTTTTTTTTTTTTCTTTAGATGAGACAGGAAATTCTCATCTATACGGTTCATTGTACATATTTCTTTTAGATAGAAATTCAGCCTCAAATGAAAGTAAAAAGAAAAACAAACAAAAAACATTTTGAACTACAGCATCTGACCGTATATGTATTATAATTCTAAAAAAAAGATTTTGAACTACAGCATCTGACCGTATATGTATTATAATTATAAAAATATGTATTAGAATAAAAATTAAAGAAGGAGGATTTTTCAATGCGAGATATAAAAACATATCTTTCTGTGGCACCTGTGATAAGCACTCTATGGTTTGGGTCTTTAGCGGGTCTATTGATAGAAATGAATCGTTTATTCCCAGATGCTTTGTCATTTCCCTTTTTTTGATTCTAGTTATTTTGATATGGGGAGAAATGAAGAAATCCAATTTCATGTGACGAAATTTTGCCTCCTTTTTTCAAATCTTTAGGGTAGATAGGAAGGACAAAGAAAGAAAAAATGGATTGAAGCTCATAGAAAATAAAGTCAATTCGATCCAAGAGTGATTTTTTGAAAAAAGAAATTCAATTCAAATGAATATCCAGTTTAGGTCAAGCTTCAAAAAATCATAGCATAAAAAGAAAATATTGAAATGAGATATGAGGATGTAGAATAGAAATAATCGATAGTTCGAAAGAAATTGTATTACTTCATTTTTATTTTGTATTATTTAATTGAAACTTTAGTATTACTCTATTCATATTCTATTAATTAGATAATTCTAATAAAATCTTTCGAAATATAATTGCTAATTAATAATTTCTATTGATTTTTTTCTTCTTTTTCGGTTAGAACTGAAAATAGAAGAGTTAAGTCGATCCAAAAATATAAAGGAAGTTCATGGCTAAAGAAAAAGTAAAAGATGTCAGAGTCAGTGTTATTTTAGAATGTACTAGTTGTGTTCGAAAAAGTTTTAATAAAAAATCCTCGGGCATTTCTAGATATACTACTCAAAAGAATCGCTATAATACACCCAGTGAATTAGAATTGAGAAAATTTTGTCGCTATTGTAAGAAGCATACAACTTATAGGGAAATTAATAAATAGATCAAAACAAACAAATATCATGTTTTCCATCTTTTCAAAGAATAGAAACAGTAAGAACTTAACATATTTCAATATCTAATAATATAAAGAATATATCCAAATCAAACCGAATTTTATTTTCATGTAGAGATTATTTAGACATATATATTATATAAATGAAATAATCTCTACATATATAAATCAAAACCTATTTTGGTTGGATCTTAAATGACCATAAATCCAATTTTAAAATTAAGTAATAAACTGTGGAGAAAGATAAATCTGAGAAACTTCTTTGTATTCATAAATCTGTTCGTCAATTCCATAACCCTTTCCTGGAACCTGTTGATAAATCCAAGTAATCTGTAGAATTGACCTTCTTTCTTCTTTAGTATGAGAGGAATATTTTAGAAATACTTGTCATTTGATTCATTCAAAAAAAGTTTCTTACTTATTAGTATAATCTTACTTACTTAATTCGTATAATCTTAACTTAAGAGAAAAAATAGATGAAAAAAATTGCGTCCAATAGGATTTGAACCTATACCAAAGGCTTAGAAGACCCCTGTCCTATCCATTAGACAATGGACGCTTTTCATGCCTATTTCCCTTTTTTTATTGTTCAGATAAAATAAAAGAAAAAACGATTACATAACTTGGAGTTTAGGGAAGAAAAAAAATGCATATTCAAACTTATGATGCATAGATAATAGAGAGATAGACAGCGAGCGGGTAGCGGGAATCGAACCCGCATCGTTAGCTTGGAAGGCTAGGGGTTATAGTCGACGTTGGTTTATCATTTTCAACGTCTCTAATTCAAAACCGAACATGAAATTTTTGTTTCATTCGGCTCCTTTATGGAAGATTTTCATATTTTCATCAAAATACATTAGATCCATAACATCTATGTCAGCTTTTCTGTCTTAATGTATCCAAAGTTATCTGCTTTTTAGATGATCCCTCTCGAAAAGGGAGATTCTATAAAATCTCCTTAGTCTAGTTACTTCGTTCTCTATTTTGACTTGTAGGATCCTCTAAGGAAAAGAGTTGGGTTTCTACCGAGCTGAAACAATATGCTGATGGTTCTAGCAAACTAGAATTCTCGTTTTTTAGCTATTTTGCTTCAATGAATTTTTTCTTTTTGAATAAAATAGAAAAAAGGAAGATCTAGTTACGATTGGAAATCCACTTTGAAATCTTTATCCATAGATCCTTATACTTTGAAAAATGGGAAGAGTTCAATCCAATTCACAAAATTATGCTTCACGGGTTTATATCCATAATTTTTTATTCAAAAATTGCTATTAGCTTTTGGATACCAATCATGATAATATTTATTTTTCCTCAAATATTCTATTGAGAGGAAAAGGATGAAACCTTTTTTATAAATAGAAAAAAAAATTTTCATCGGAGTATGAAAAAAAAATGGAAGGACCCTTGAACTATTCGGGTGAAAAATAGAACGAATCACACTTTTACCACTAAACTATACCCGCTATATATTCATTATTGTATAGAAATAGATCATCTGTCAAGAAAGAAATAGAATCAAGATAGCATCAAAATCGTGAAAGTTCTAGTTTTGTTATGTATTTCCTTTCCATGTGGACATTCGATGAAGTCAAAAGAACTAAGCTTTTTTCAGAAAGTTGAAGTATATCAATTCAAATAACAAAAAACAGTTGTCGTTATATTGTTCCTTTGATGGGAATTCATTATCATTACTAAACAAACTAAAGGTTTCCATATATATGTTTGAAACAAATCTGAAGAAGTACTAGCGGAGTCCCCAAAAACCACCTGACCTCTGAGATCTTTAACAGTGATAATGGTATTGTTTCTACTCGCTTGAATTATGAATAACCCCTTTTCTTATTTTATGTAAATTCTTACGTAAAAGAGAATAACGCGAAGAAGCAATTCGATTCGTACGTGGAGTCATAATTCTTGGTCTAGCTTTTTTCATATTTTATTATCTTTCATAAGTATAAATGAGTCAGAAATCGAAAGGAAGAAAAGATATGGAAATGTCCATCTCATGATTCTTTCTTTTTTTGGAAGTGAGGTTCGAATTCCAACTGTTTGGAATTCCAACTCTACTTCCAGATTGAAAGGCAATATTAGGCTATACACTTTTGTTTTGAAGGAATGGAATAGATTCAAATTGCTTATGAATGATGAATCGAAAGGAAAAATAGATACAGATTCTCCTCTCCTTCTTCTATCTTGAGCAAAAGTGTGTATTCGAGCACCACCTTGTGTTCAAGAATGAGTTTCCGTTCGTTATTTTCCAATGCCATTTTTTGCTCCAGAAAGTCCTTCATTTCTTGATGCTCAATCAAGGAAACCTTTGCTTCCCCCTTTCTCTTTGCTTTGATTGGAGTCAAAATAGAATCAAATTTGAATAGTGAGTACAATATGAGTGATAAAATGAATCTACAAATGAAGAAATAGGTCTTTTTTTTTTTTTTAAGTCATTATTTAAGTTTTTCTATATTTTTTTGATATTCTTTTTATAAAACTTATGTTATTTCCAATTAGGAATATCTTCCTATCTTTTATGTTTTGATATTTTTTTTTATTTATTTATGGAAATTGAAATTCAATCATTTTTCTCATTCATAAAATTTTTATTTATGAAAATCTTAAGTAATGTTTATATTATGTTATATATACTTTTTGTTATTCTATTATGTCATTTCTATAAGATAATATAGAAAGTATATTTAAGAAAACATATATGTGATATATTTCTCTATTTCTATTTCGAAATCTTTTGAATTTTCTAAAGAATTCGAAATTCTCATAAAAATAGACTTTAATAGAAACATTTATAAATAGTTGTAGTTCTGAAATAATGAACTAGATTTCTAGATTTTAAATCGACTCTAAAAATTTTCAATAGAGCTCAAAATTCTCAATAGAATATGTCGTTTTTATATAAGAAACTCAAAAATGAGAAATTACTATTTTGTTTTGACTAGTATGTATAAATTGGAATAATATATATATTTATAGAATATAATATAGAAAAGTGTATTTTCTACTAAAGTTTTAATTTTTCATTTTTGTTTTTACTAAATCCCATTTTTTCGAATTTTAAAGTTTTAATTTTTCATTTTTGTTTTTACTAATTCCATTTTTTCGAATTTTCTAGTCTAGTAAAAAAGAATAAATAGAAAAACAAGGTTTTTTATAAATTTTTATTTTATGTATCACATCACATAAAAAATTTTTTATTTGTAATACAATTTGGGGAGATGGCTGAGTGGACTAAAGCGGCGGATTGCTAATCCGTTGTACGAGTTATTTGTACCGAGGGTTCGAATCCCTCTCTTTCCGCTTTCTCTATCATAGAGAAATGTGTGAAATATTTAAGAAAAAGTGGACAAAAAGCAAAAAACTAATAATCTTTAAATTTCATTCCTCACGTCCAGGATTACGTCCTGGATCATTAGATAAAAACCCGAAGATAAAAAGGGAAACAAAGAATATAACTATTGTGTAAACAAAAAGTTTGAGAGTAAGCATTATAAAATCTCTAAAATCATTTGTATTTTATTATTCTAAAATAAAGAGAATAAATTACCTTTCTTTTTTACCATATCAAAAACTTTTTTTTGATATCCAAAAATGATAAAGAATGAATTCTTACATTAAGAATTAGGTATTTCAGGGATCTAAAAATGTTTGTGCTCGTTGGAAGATCAGAGCCCATAAGGATAGATGGATAACAAATTGATTAAAATGGATCATTGCGATTTTTCATTCAATATACAAGAATTTCCATTTTGGAATCGAGGCTTCATAATATCAAACTTATCTAATCTTATCCATTTTGAAATTTTTTTTTATTGAGTATATTATTTATTAATTATCAAACTATTTAAGATTTCACCGAAAACTTACGGTAGCTTGCCAAACAAAGGCTAACAGAAAAAAGAATAAAGGTATAACAGGCATAACATCTACAATTGGATTGAAAATGGCATAAGCTTCAGGTAATTTGGCTAAGAAAGAACTATTCGAATAAAGGACATAATTAAGACAGATATAGATTAAACTAAAAATATTAAGCATAACAAATATTTCGTTCTTGTAGATTAGATAATTTTATGAGTTATTTTGATAAAGAAAAAAAAAGAAAGACTGAAAAAAAAAATCCTTCTTTTTCTTTCTTCAGACTCTCCCAAACTGAAAATCCCCCTTTCCATTCTCATTTGAGAAGGAGAATATAGAATATAAGGATTTCTACTTTACATACAATATCTTATTTATATTCTATACAATGATCAATGAAATTTCTGGATCCTACCTATTCTATAATTCTACACATGATTATTTCCATATGTCAAATTACTCTATAATTGCATATCATTAATGATAATTATCTTTTTCTTAAAAAAAAACTAGAATTTTTCTGAAAAAATAAAGAATAAAACTTGACCTTAGTGTAAAGGCGTTGGATTTGAACCGATGACTTTCGACCTCTAATAGGCTTACTCTACCATAAAAAAACGAAAGAAAGTCTAATAGAATTTTGGACAGTGAGAACTCAATTTATTGTTTATCGTTGGCCTCTCTCTATGATAGAATTAGTTGGGTTGGGTCGGCAATGGTTTATCCTGTAGCAGATGTCAGTTTGATTATCTTTATCATATTTGATTATCCTATGAATAAATTTGCATTATCAGATGGGTTTCTACTACGCAAATTCACTGAATACTACTTCTTAAAAGTATTATCTATACTACTGCTTAATACTTGCTAATTGGAGAAGGTTGCATAGCTTGTTATGATAGGAGATAGCATTGATAGGAATAGGAGATTGATTTTTCTTAGATAGAAAAAATTCAAATGAAAAAGAAGGGGTTAAGATTAAGATACCCTCAAATTGGTAAATTGGACCTAACACTTGACAAGTATCTTTCTATTTATTTATTGTATTATAATAATAGAGTCTAATTATATTATAATAATAAAGTCTAAATAATTATAAAGTATAAGTTTTTCTTTTTTTTTTTCAGTTTGAATTTTTTTATTTTGATCTCATGCTCCAGAATTTTATTTAGGATCGAAAAGGATAAATTTCTCTGATTAGTTGTTCTTCTTAATGGGGCGTCGCCAAGCGGTAAGGCACCGGGTTTTGATCCCGTTACGCGAAGGTTCGAATCCTTTCGTCCCAAATCTCTCGTAACAAAAAATCGAATGACCATGTGTATTGGACCATGTGTATTGGTCTGACTAAAATAATATCATTCTTGGATAGAATATTCATAAAACTACGAGAATTCGACTATTAACTGAACTGAATTACTTTTTACAGATTTATTCATATGAATCTTAATCAAAATCAAAAAAAATACATATGGAAAAAGATAAATTTATTATGCAGAATATTTTCATTCTCCAAATATTTAGAAACTTAATTGCCTACTTTATTAGACCAATTGGAAGAAAGTCAAGATATCACACGATATCTCAATAAAGAATTTCAAGAGAGTTATTCTTTAAAATGTTCTTGATCTTTTTTGGGATGTCTTTTGTCTTTGTAGTTGCGAAAATGACTTCAACGAAAACTAGCCAATTGTGAATGGCAGGATTTATCTACAGGGAGAGGTGCTTCGACAATATTAAAGACAATATTAAAGAGCTTGACTTCATGAATAACCCAAGCAAGAAGTTTAGTAAAAAAAGCTTGTTTGTATATGTTCAATTCTAATGCTAAATGATTGGAATGAAAATAAAAATGTAATGTCAACACTTAATGGAAGCATTTCTGAAGAAAAAAAGGAAAACTGACTATACTGCTCTAGAGGGATTAAAAAGAAATTTTGGAAGATACTTCTAAAGAGAAAAAACAAGTTGGTTGGGTGGCAAAAAACTATCTTCCTTCGTATAGCAATTGTGTTCAAAAAAACAAAAAATAATATGCTCAGGCACAAAACCATAGAAGAAACAAAGATCTCCATTTGATTCTAAAATATTAGTAAAAAATGGGCAACAACCCTTGCTTAATATAAAAATTGTTTCTATTTTACTGATATTTTAGATTTATTTGGTTATCAACTTGCTGTCAACAATTTTTGGAATTATCACCAAGTAAAACTAAAATTCATATATGAAATTTACATCAATTCAAATTGAATGAATTTCTTTCTTAGTATATCTTTATAATGTACCAACCCAACAAAAAAAGTCTTTATTTTATTTACTAAATTTGTTTTTTCATTTCAAGAATAAATTTCTATTGACAATGGTGTATTGAATAAATAGAATTTCATCACAGATCAATAGATTTGTTTATCGCATACTCTATTTTTTTTATACTCTATTTTTTTCTTCATTTTACTCAAACATAAAAAAAAAAAGAATTTGATCAAAAATTTGAAGATATCTCATGCTTTTTCCATTTTGATTGGAAATGGCTTTTTTTTATTTGATTCCGATTTTTTCATTTTTAGTAATTTCAATTTGATGAATTTTTTAGAAGATCCTTTTTTTTTTTTTTTAACATGTCGCTCGCTAGTTTAATGATTTTACAGGATTGTGTAGTGTAATTCAATGGATTTTTTACTTCGATCGTATCTACATATCCTACTGGGTTGCTAACTCAATGGTAGAGTACTCGGCTTTTAAGTGCGACTATGATCTTTTACACATTTTGATGAAGCAAAAAATTCGTCCAGACTTTTGGTAGAGTCTATAAGACCACGACTGATCCTCAAAGGTAATGCATGGAAAAAACAGCATGTCGTAATAAAATGAATCTTGGATTTTATTCTTCAAAAAAAAAAAAGAAATTTCAAATTCAAATTTTTTCATTATTAATAAATAAAAGTATAATACTATTAAAAAAATAATGTAGAGCTTATTCGAGTTTACCTTTACGATTTCCAGTTACTAAAAATTTTTGGAATTTTTGGAAGGACAAAAAAGATATTTCCATATTCAATCGGGTCTAGTGAATAAATGGATAGAGCCTTATGGCTGCAATTCGACTCAAATAAATAAAGTAATGAGCTTATGTTCTTAATTTGAATGATTACCCGATCTAATTATATGTTAAAAATATATTAGTGCCGGATTCGGGGAAAGATGGATGAGTTCTCCTATGAGTGGACTTTTTATCTGATTTATTTTTTTTTAATAAATCCTAATTATTGTTTATTTTGGATTGAGACGGATGTGTAGAAGAAACAGTATATTGATAAATACAATTTATTCCAAAATCAAAAGAGCGATTGGATTGCAAAAATAAAAGATCTTGAACCTAAGAAAACAAAATAGAGGAAAAAGATTTGTTTCTTAATGGAAAAAGATTTGTTTCTTAAATGTTAGTTAAAAGGACTCCCTGTCTCTTTTTCGGAGTATGTATTGGATATATAGTAAAATAAAGAAAAAATACTCTGTTCTGACCATATTGCACTATGTATTATTTAATAAACCCAGAAAGGCCCCCCTTCTTCTGGTTCAAATAGAAATGTCAATGGACAATTTCCAAGGATATCTAGAAAAATATGAATTTCGTCAACAACAATGCCTATATCCGCTCCTTTTTCAGGAGTATATTTATGTATTTGCTTATGATTATGGTTTAAATGGTTCTCTTTTTTGTAAATCTGTGGAAGAATTGATTGGTTATGACAATCGATATAGTTTAGTACTTGTGAAACGTTTAATTATTCGAATGTATCAACAGATTTATTTGATTAATTCCGTTAATCATTCTAAGCTCAATTCATTTATTGAGAATAAAAATTTCTTTTACTTCCATTTTTATTCTCAGATGATATTTGAGGGCTTTGGAGTTATTTTAGAAATTCCGTTCTCGCTACAATTTTTATCTTTCTCAAAAAAAAAAAAAATACTCAAATTGCAGAATTTACGATCTATCCATTCAATATTTTCTTTTTTAGAGGATAAATTATCGCATTTCCATTTTGTGTCAGATATACTAATACCTTATCCTATTCATTTTGAAATCTTGATTCAAATTCTTCAATGCTGGATCCAAGATGTTCCTTTTTTGCATTTATTGCGATTCTTTCTCTTCGAATATTGGAATTGGAATACTCTCATTACTTCAAAAAATTGGGTTTCTATTTTTTCAAAAGAAAATAAAAGACTTTTTCAGTTCCTATATAATTGTTATGTATCTGAATATGAGTTTGTATTACTTTTTCTTCATAAAAA